ATGAATTGATTAAATCCAAATTCTGGAAAAATGAATAAGCGGATCCATATAAAATATATGCTATGAATAGTCCGAAAATTGCTATACTTACCGAAAAAATTGCATTTGTAAAAAATTCATTCAAATTTACAGAATAATTAGAACTTGAATGTAAAAGATTTGTTGATGGGGTTAACCACTTCGATAATATATCAAAATCTATTACTCCTTGATCAAAAGAAATTCCTATTGATCCAACCAACAAAGTAAATAGTACTAATACAAGAAGAGGAAATAGCATAGTATTGTCCGATTCGTGAGGATACATGGAAGTGTATTTATTTCCAAAGTAAGTACTAAAGTATCGTATCCTATTTCTTACATTATTATCAATTTTTGATCTTTCTTTTGCAAAAAAAGAAACCTTTTTATTCATTGTTGATAAAAGTAAATTTGGATTGACTCCTCTTGGAGTTCCTTTTCCCCATAGAGATATGGAATAGAACGAACCATTTTTTGTGCTACTGTAATTTTGAAAATGAACGCGGAAATACCCATCAAAGGTAAGTAAATATACCCGAAACATATAAAATGCGGTTAATCCTGCTGTGAAATAAGCTATTACTGCGAAAATTGGTGAATACAACCAACTATCATTAAGAATGTCATCTTTGGACCAAAAACAAGCAAGAGGTGGAATACCACAAAGAGAAAGTGTACCCAATAAAAAAGTAGTTCTTGTAATTGGAACATATCTTGTTAAACCACCCATAAGAACCATATTCTGACTTTTATCTGGTGAATATCCAACAATAGGTTCCATTGAATGAATAATAGATCCGGATCCCAAAAACAATAAAGCTTTTGAATAGGCATGAGTGATCAAATGGAATAAAGCAGCTCGATAAGAACCTATACCTAGAGCTAACATAATATAACCCAATTGAGACATTGTGGAATAGGCTAAGCTTTTTTTAATGTCTCTTTGAGCAAGGGCCAAAGTAGCCCCTAATAATAGTGTTATTACACCTATTAAAGAAATGAAATTCATTATATAAGGTATGACTATGAAAAGAGGAAGAAGCCGAGCTACAAGAAAAATTCCTGCTGCTACCATAGTAGCAGCGTGTATAAGAGCCGAAATAGGAGTGGGTCCTTCCATAGCATCAGGTAACCATACGTGAAGGGGGAATTGTGCGGATTTAGCAACTGCACCGACGAATAATAAAGAAGCACACAAGGTAGCAAATAAAGAATTGACCCCATTATTTTGGATTAAGTTATTAGTTATTTCGAGCAAATACCGAAATTCTAAACTACCTGTTATCCAATAAAAACCTAAGATTCCTAACAATAAACCAAAATCCCCTACACGATTAGTTACAAAAGCTTTTTGACAAGCACTTGCTGCAATTGGTCGTGTGAACCAAAACCCTATTAATAAATAAGAACACATTCCCACAAGTTCCCAAAAAATATAAATTTGTATCAAATTTGAACTAGTAACTAATCCCAGCATAGAAGTATTAAAAAAACTCATATAAGCAAAAAATCTCAAATATCCTTGATCGTGATACATATACTTGTCACTATAAATAAGAACCATGATTCCAACAGTAGTAATTAGTATTGACATAATAGAAGTAAGTGGATCGATCAAGTATCCAAACTCTAAGGAAAAATCATTATTGATGGTCCAAGACCATAGATATTGATAGATAAAACTTCCATTTATTTGTTGAATAGACAGATTGGCTGAAAACACCATAGCTATACTTAAGAGTAAAACACTAGGAAAAGCCCACATGCGACGAATATTTTTTGTTGCTGTCGGAATAAGTAGAAGTCCAAATCCTATTGACATAGTAACTGGAAGTGGAAGAAAAGGTATTATCCACGCATATTGATATGTATGTTCCATAAGAAAAGAAACTCTTTTTTCTTATAATTACAAATTGTTCTCGATTCACCAATTCTTATCTTTTTTATCCTTTTAGAAAGGAACAATAATAAAAGAAATAAAAAAAAAAAAGATATGAAAAAAAAGTCAAATATTGAGATTCTTAATTATTCTGATTTTTTTTTGTGATTAATAAACATATTTATTATACTATTATAGTATAATAAATATGTTTATTAGTATACTATATATAGTAAGGAAAAAGAGTTAGACCAAAAAAAGAGTACTTTTTTTATTCAAATATGGATCATAGTATCTATATTCGAATTAAAAAAAATACCTAGGTATTCTAGTTCATTTTGGGAAGGGAGTAATTACCTAACTTGTTGTGTAACTGATTGATTGGATTGAAACCCAATAAAAAAAACTTATGTTTATCAGAAATCTTATGATACTCCTTACTTTGAATTATGGACATAGCACTCTGGACTTAATCAATTTTTATTTTCCCTTATTTTCTTCCATTTTTTTTCCCTCATGTCATTTATATATGTGATGTGTGATGTGCGCGCATACGTATATGTGATATATATATATCACATATACATGTATATATAAATATATTTGTATTATATATATTTGTATGTTTATTATATATTTATATGTTAAAGTAAAAAAACAATGTATATTAAAAAGAGTATATTAAAAAAATTATCCACATACACGAAATAAGTATAGATAATAACTAAAAAGAACGATCTATTTTGAAGAATACATGTCTTTCACATACAACGATAAAAGGAGGAACCCCCCTTTTTGA